TGTAGGTATTATTGCAGGTCAATCGATTGGAGAACCGGGTACTCAATTAACATTAAGAACTTTTCATACCGGAGGAGTATTCACGGGGGGTACTGCAGAACATGTGCGAGCCCCATCTAATGGAAAAATAAAATTCAATGAGGATTTGGTTCATCCGACACGTACACGTCATGGGCATCCCGCCTTTCTATGTTCTATAGACTTGTATGTAACTATTGAGAGTGAAGATATTCTACATAATGTGAATATTCCACCCCAAAGTTTGCTTTTAGTTCAAAACGATCAATATGTAGAATCAGAACAAGTAATTGCTGAGATTCGCGCAGGAATATCCACTTTGAATTTTAAAGAGACGGTTCGAAAACATATTTATTCTGATTCAGACGGAGAAATGCACTGGAGTACCGATGTCTATCATGCACCCGAATTTACATATGGTAATGTTCATCTATTACCAAAAACAAGTCATTTATGGATATTATTAGGAAGGCCGTGTAGGTCCAGTCTAGTCTACCTTTCGATCCACAAGGATCAGGATCAAATGAATGCGCATTCTCTTTCTGGCAAGCGAAGATATACTTCTAACCTCTCAGTAACCAATGATCGGGCGAGGCATAAATTGTTTAGTTCGGATTTTTATGGTCAAAAAGAAGATAGGATTCCTGATTATTCAGACCTTAATCGAATCATATGTACTGGTCAGTATAATCTCGTATATTCGCCTATTCTCCACGAGAATTCTGATTTATTGTCAAAAAGGCGAAGAAATAAATTCATCATTCCACTACACTCGATTCAAGAACTCGAGAATGAACTAATGCCCTGCTCAGGTATCTCGATTGAAATCCCCGTAAATGGTATTTTCCGTCGAAATAGTATTCTTGCTTATTTCGATGATCCTCGATACAGAAGAAAGAGTTCGGGCATTATTAAATATGGGACTATAGAAACGCATTCAGTCATCAAAAAAGAGAATTTGATTGAGTATCGAGGAGTCAAGGAATTTAGGCCAAAATACCAAATGAAAGTAGATAGATTTTTTTTCATTCCTGAAGAAGTGCATATCTTGCCCGGATCTTCTTCCATAATGGTACGGAACAATAGTATTGTCGGGGTCGATACACAAATCACCTTAAATCTAAGAAGCCGAGTCGGTGGGTTGGTCCGGGTGGAGAGAAAAAAAAAACGAATTGAACTGAAAATATTTTCTGGAGATATCCATTTTCCTGGAGAGACAGATAAGATATCCAGACATACCGGCGTTTTGATACCACCAGGAACAGGAAAAAGAAATTCCAAGGAATACAAAAAAGTTAAAAATTGGATCTATGTCCAACGAATTACACCTAGTAAGAAAAGGTTTTTTGTTTTAGTTCGACCTGTCGTCACATATGAAATAACGGACGGTATAAATTTATCAACTCTTTTTCCACCGGATCCATTGCAGGAAAGGGATAATGTGCAACTTCGAATTGTCAATTATATCCTTTATGGAAATGGCAAACCGATTCGAGGAATTTCTGACACAAGTATTCAATTAGTTCGGACTTGTTTAGTATTGAATTGGAACCAAGACAAAAAAAGTTCTTCTTGCGAAGAAGCCCGTGCTTCTTTTGTTGAAATAAGGACAAATGGTTTGATTCGACATTTCCTAAGAATCAACTTAGTGAAATCCCCTATTTCGTATATCGGAAAAAGGAATGATCCGTCGGGGTCAGGATTGCTCTCTGATAATGGATCAGATTGTACCAATATCAACCCCTTTTCTGCCATTTTTTCCTATTTCAAGGCAAAAATTCAACAATCTCTTAACCAACCTCAAGGAACTATTCATACGTTGTTGAATAGAAATAAGGAATGTCAGTCGTTGATAATTTTGTCAGCAGCCAATTGTTCTCGAATGGGGCCATTCAAGGATGTAAAATATCACAGTGTGATAAAAGAATCAATTAAAAAAGATCCCCCAATTCCAATTAGGAATTCATTGGGCCCTTTAGGAACATGCCTTCCAATTGAGAATTTTTATTCATCTTACCATTTAATAACTCATAATCAGATCTTAGTAACTAAATATTTGCAACTTGACAATTTAAAACAGACTTTTCAAGTGATTAAATTTAAATATTATTTAATGGATGAAAATGGAAAAATTTTTAATCCCGATCCATGCCGTAACATTATTTTAAATCCATTCAATTTGAATTGGTCTTTTTTCCATCACAATTATTGTGCAGAGACATCGAAAATAATTAGTCTTGGACAGTTTATTTGTGAAAATGTATGTATAGCCAAAAATGGACCGCCCCTCAAATCGGGTCAAGTTATACTTGTTCAAGTTGACTCGATAGTGATACGATCAGCTAAGCCTTATTTGGCCACCCCCGGAGCAACTGTTCATGGCCATTATGGGGAAACCCTTTACGAAGGAGATACATTAGTTACATTTATATATGAAAAATCGAGATCTGGTGATATAACACAGGGTCTTCCAAAAGTAGAA